AGATGATTGATTACAAGATGGTATATATTCTTTATAAAGGACCAGAAATACCTTGCTTACGTATCATTGGGAAGTGCATTAACATAAATACGGCGGTAAGAAGAGGTAATACAAAAGTGTGTAAACTATAAAAACGAGTCAAAGTGGATTGTCCTACACTAGCACTTCCGCGTAATAACTCTACCAGAGGCGAGCCTATTACAGGAATAGCGTCTGGTACGCCTGTTACAATTTTTACTGCCCAATAACCAATTTGGTCCCGAGGTAAGGAATAACCAGTTACACCAAAAGATGCGGTCAATACACCCAAAACCACACCTGTAACCCAAGTCAATTCACGAGGTTTTTTAAAGCCGCCGGTGAGATACACGCGAAATACGTGCAGGATCATCATTAGGACCATCATACTTGCCGACCATCGATGAACTGATCGGATTAACCAACCAAAATTAGCTTCAGTCATTATATATTGAACAGAAGCAAAGGCCTCCGTAACGGTCGGACGATAATAAAAAGTCATAGCAAACCCGGTAGCTACTTGTACTAAAAAACAAGTAAGCGTAATTCCCCCTAGACAATAAAATATGTTGACGTGAGGAGGAACATATTTACTAGTTATATCATCGGCAATTGCCTGAATCTCAAGACGTTCTTCGAACCAATCATAGATTTTATTGAGATAGGTAAATCAAGGGGACCCCCCCGGAGAACCGTATATGAAAATTTCATCTCGTACGGCTCAAACAGAAACACCCAAATACTAGTTCTAACGGATGTGTGTAATATAAAGTTTGAAATTTTTTAATTCTATGATTTATGATTCAATTTTTTTTTGAAGATACTAAAGAATAAAAATCCGAAAGCTCTTCTTTGTGGTTATAATGCCAAAAAATCAAGTCGGCTCATTCGTCTATATATTGATCGTTATAGGCCTCTTGAATCTTCTATTTACCTATTTTCTTTGGTGTTATTTATGTGTAATGCGGCTTTACTGCTGTTTTCTTTATTATTGATAGGAATTCTCTTGTTAAGACCCTATGAATTGATTAAAACCTCAGATTCATACTAAAACCACGATGATTCAATAAAACCCTTTCAAACTAAGTCTAAGTCCCAAAATTCCCTGAGTAAGAACCATTGGATCATCACTTATTCAATGAATAGATATAATGACTAAAAATCCAAACCAAAGAAACCTTTGTTTTGTCCTTTGATCAAAATAAGCATAAACGAAAGTTTGAAAGAATCAAAATATTTCTATTTATAACTTCTAACTCTTTGAAAAAATTTTTTGAAGTCCGGACACGAGGTCTGACTATTAAGTATGAATCATAGTTCTAATAGTAATCTATTTCATATATTCCGTGCTCCAGATACTAGAATGAATATCCGACGAAGTAAAACCATCTCTATCAAGATGACAGACCCATTCTCTGTACTATCCATAGGATCATTTATACCAAGTCACACACTCATATTCCGGAAATACAGAAACAAAGAAATTCCACGGTCAAACTACCAAAATAGAATGGGATAAAAATCAGAAACCTAAACGCTTCACTTTGTATTGAAAAAGCCAGTTAATGGTTCTTGGGAATCTAATTCATTGAAATTCCATCCAGTAAAATGGAAGAATTATAAATCTCCAAAATAATAGATAGGAATATCGCGAATAGAGCCATTGCGAGACCCATCAAAGGAGTAGTTCCCCACCCAGGAGCTACTTTACCATATTCTGAATTCAATGGTTTCAATAAACTCCCCGCATTAGTTCGTTTTGGGCGGCCAGATCTAGAACTACCTTCAACGGTTTGTGTAGCCATAATATTTTATATTCAGTAAGATCTGTTGACTTTGTATACCATTCCGTTGTAAATAAATGATCTTATCATAGATCCATTGTGGTCTTAAAACTTTATAATGTCTTAAAACTATATAATCATGGAAACAGCAACCCTAGTTGCCATCTTTTTATCTGGTTTACTTGTAAGTTTTACTGGGTACGCCTTATATACTGCTTTTGGGCAACCCTCTCAACAACTAAGAGATCCATTCGAGGAACACGGGGACTAGTTGAAGTACGGATCCTCCCAATATTGGGAGGATCCGTACTTCAATTCAGATAATGACAAATCATTTCACCTTTTTACTTTTTAGTTGGAACTTTAGGCGGGTCTCGAAAAAAGATAGCGAAAAAAATTATTCCTAGAGTTGAGACTAAAAGGAATGTATAAACCAATGCTTCCATAGATTCGATCGTGGTTTACAATTATAGCTTCCATACCTGTTTATTTGGGATCGTCTCCCGGATAAATAAAGAACAAGAGTCAAAGAAAAGGCAGTGATTCAAATCAAGATTTATCTGGTACCCCATCTAAAAATCACAAAAAGAAAATAAAAATGAAAAGTAACAAGTAACAAAGCATATTGTATCAGACTACTTGTCTTCTTGTAGTTGGATCTCCAAGTTTTTGGAATGCTCCAAATTCCACTTGAGCATCTAAATCTGGATCAATACCAGCAAAAACATCTCGAAACAAGGTTCTAGCACCATGCCAAATGTGTCCGAAGAAGAAGAGCAAAGCAAACGAAGCATGTCCAAAAGTAAACCAACCCCGTGGACTGCTACGAAAAACACCATCGGATTTCAAAGTAGCACGATCTAATTCAAAAATCTCACCCAATTGAGCACGTCTAGCATATTTTTTCACAGTAGCGGGATCGCTATAACTGACTCCGTTGAGTTCGCCGCCATAGAACTCGACAGTTACACCTACTTGTTCGACACTATATTTAGATTCCGCCCTTCTAAAAGGAACATCGGCTCTAACAATTCCGTCTCCGTCTACCAAAACAACCGGAAATGTTTCAAAAAAAGTAGGCATACGACGTACAAAAAGTTCGCGCCCCTCTTTATCTCTAAAGATAGGATGTCCTAACCACCCAACAGCTATTCCATCTCCGTTGTCCATTGAGCCCGCTCTGAATAACCCCCCCTTTGCCGGATTATTGCCGATGTAATCATAAAAAGCTAGTTTTTCGGGAATTTTAGACCAAGCTTCAGATAAACTTTGATTTTCAGCCAACCCAGCACCAATTCTTCGATATATTTCTTGTTGGAAGTATCCTTGATCCCATTGATAACGAGTGGGACCAAATAATTCAATCGGGGTAGTTGCTGAACCATACCACATAGTTCCAGCAACTACAAAAGCGGCAAAAAAGACAGCAGCAATACTACTGGAAAGGACGGTTTCAATATTTCCCATACGTAATCCTTTGTATAGGCGTTGAGGTGGACGTACACTAAGATGGAATAGACCCGCCAATATGCCCAAGGTCCCTGCTGCAATATGATGAGAGGCTATTCCTCCCGGAACAAAAGGATCAAAACCCTCCACACCCCACGCTGGATTTACGGATTGTACCCTTCCAGTTAGTCCATAAGGATCGGACACCCATATTCCAGGACCATACAATCCTGTTACATGAAATGCACCAAAACCAAAGCAAGCCACCCCTGATAGAAATAAATGAATTCCAAAGATCTTAGGCAAATCCAAAGAGGGTTTTCCTGTACGTTCATCAGTAAATATTTCTAGATCCCAATACACCCAATGCCAGATAGCTGCCAAAAAGCACAAGCCCGAAAACACAATATGTGCCCCGGCCACACCTTCGTAACTCCAAATACCCGGATTCGTTACAGTACCCCCTGTGATACTCCAACCGCCCCATGAATTGGTTATTCCTAAACGAGTCATGAAGGGTATAACGAACATACCCTGTCTCCACATTGGATCAAGAACAGGATCAGAAGGATCAAAAACTGCTAATTCGTATAGAGCCATCGAACCGGCCCAACCAGCAACCAGAGCTGTATGCATTATATGGACAGAAATCAAACGACCGGGATCATTCAATACGACGGTATGAACACGATACCAAGGCAAACCCATGGAAATACCCCTTTATCAATGAAAAATAGACACAATGTAACTTTATTGCATTGGAAAAAACTATGCTGTGGACCCTCTTTTTAGTGGATTATCTTGGGGAAAGAATTAATATTTGTTTGATTTGTTTGATTCTTTTCAATTACTTTTAGTAATAATGAAACTATTTTGTTCGTAGGAACAAAAAGAAGCAGATCTATTCTACACCCGATAAGTACCAATACGCAATGGTAGGGGAGTTGATACCATTTTATATGAGTGAATGCATATATATATTTGTTCATCATTCAAAGGACTTATTTGTAATAATTTTCCTTTATTCATTTTGTCTTCTTTATCTTTATCTTTTTTTATAAACTTAGTCAATCTATGGATAAAATATGATAAAGGCCAATATTAGTAGGACACTAAATCCATTGTTACGCTTTCACATCAAAGTGAGATATAGTACTTAATTTTTCTTTTATTTAATGCCTATTGGTGTTCCAAGAGTACCTTTTCGAAGTCCTGGAGAGGAAGATGCATTGTGGATTGACGTATAGTGCGACTTGTCAGATATATTGGGTCATATGGTATTTCCCCATTCTCTTCCCCGATCGAGATATCCTCCCCTTCGCCCAAGAAAGATTGATTGAATTATCAAAAATTTGGAGCGTGAAGTTCAATTAGATCCATTTTTTCGGGAGGGTATACAGATTAATATTATCAATTAGAATAATTTATGGTTATCTTGGTTAGGCCAATAAAATGAAGTATCCAGGCTCCGTTTAGAAAAAAACCGGTAAAAAATCTATTTATGATTACTATTTCTATCATATTCTAACTATTTCTATCATATTCTATTTCTTTATATATTTATAATAGAAGTGATCTCAAACTGTTAATCAATCGAGTAATATGATGAATGCATTGAATATCTGTTGTAAGACATGAAATAAATTGTAAAAAGGAAGTCGTAGCAAAAGGACGTGGTATTGGGGCATTTGTCATATATGTGCAAATCCAAATCGGGCGGATCTTTACTCGGAGTAGAGCATAAACCTAAAAAAATTGAAGAAGCCCATTCAGGAACAAGAAAATTACATCGCGATTGAGATTGTATCTCGATGAAACAATACATCAATGAAAAGTTAGTTAGATAAATTTAGTAATTTTTTTTTATAGATAAACAAAACAGGCCAAAACCCATCTTTTTTGAAAAATGAAAGAAAAGCCCCTTTTTATAAGTTAAAAGCCTGGTATGAAAAAAAAAAAAATAAAAGAAAGCGCTAGAATCTACATCTACACATTGATTCTTTTTTTTTTTTTCGTTATTTTTGTTGAACCGTATGCATCAAAAGGTGCATGTACGGTTTCTAAGGGATACAACTTTATCCCAATCAACCGACTTTATCGAGAACGATTACTTTTTTTAGGCCAAGGGGTTGATAGCGAGATCTCGAATCAACTTATTGGTCTTATGGTATATCTCAGTATAGAGGATGATACCAAAGATCTATATTTGTTTATAAATTCTCCTGGCGGATGGGTAATACCCGGAGTAGCTATTTATGATACTATGCAATTTGTGCGACCAGATATACAGACAATATGCATGGGATTAGCCGCTTCAATGGGATCTTTTATTCTGGTCGGAGGAGAAATTACCAAACGTCTAGCATTCCCTCACGCTTGGCGCCAATGAGTTTTTTATTTGATTTGAGAGAAAAAAGAAGACTATGCCTTCGCGCTATATGAAATATGAATATTAAGTAATAATAGCATGGCACTTCGAATTCGATATGATAAATTTTTTTAACCCTTAAATTATGTATCGAAAGAGTAGTATGAGATAAAAGGTATTTCCGATTTTATCTAATCTATCGGGAGGCCTATTTCAGCGTCACAAACTTTTTTGTTTTCACGCCGGGAGGCTCTTAACAATATTTAGGTTATGAAAGAATATGAAAATAAAAAAAATCTTGTTTTTTTATTTGAAAAAAAAAAAAAAGAAACTTTGGGATTGCTAAATAACAGACGAAATAAATATATAAAGCAACGGAGCCATCATAGTATTTTTGAACTACTCCAAAAACAAAAAGAAGGGTGGTTATTGGATCATTTACCAACCCGAGTCTGATAGACCCTATATTTAATTTATTTGATATTTAAGTGATATTTAAGTAAGGTAAAAACGAATTCCATTATAGAGCCGTATGCAATGCGTAAAAGATGCCTGTACGGTTGTTCAATTATATATTTTATTATTCTTTATCTCTTCACCTTATCATCATGCGAGATAGAATAAACATTTATTATGTTATATCATCAGGGTAATGATCCATCAACCTGCGAGTTCTTTTTATGAGGCACAGACGGGAGAATTTATCTTGGAAGCGGAAGAACTTTTGAAGCTGCGCGAAACCGTCACAAGGGTTTATGTACAAAGGACAGGCAAACCCTTATGGGTTGTATCCGAAGATATGGAAAGAGATGTTTTTATGTCAGCAACAGAAGCCCAAGCTCATGGAATTGTTGATCTTGTAGCGACTGAATAAAAAAGAAAAAATAACAAAAATTTCAGACGAATTGGTGATTTGAGATTTTATCTTCTTACCGGATTTAATATTCTATTCATTAATCTATTAATATAGAAATAAAATAATTCATAATCATCCGGTTAAGATCGATCTAAACCAGCCCATTATGTATATGATTCAATATGCCAACTATTAAACAACTTATTAGAAACACAAGACAGCCAATCAGAAATGTCACGAAATCCCCCGCTCTTGGGGGATGTCCTCAGCGACGAGGAACATGTACTAGGGTGTATGTGCGACTCGTTCAGATCATGGGCTAGGACAAAAGAAAGAAAACAATTGATCCAGTATCAACGATCAGTACCAGTGAATAGACTAGAATGGAAGAACTCCATTCAATATCTAAAAATCAAAAAGATCTATCCTTCTATTGTGGTATCAAATGTATGGTTTCCGTTGGTGCAAATCCAATCAACTCCGTTTTAAATTTAAGATGAGAAAGAATTCTCCATTGATAGCAAATGATATCCATTAAGCAGGGGAAATACTATTTTAAAAAGCAGAAAAATTATGCCTTACTCTTGCAAGAACGGACTAACAGGGTCAGCTACTCAGCTAATCTTCATAATTAAATACCGTTACTGTATAAGTAGATCTCATTGTGAAAGACCTCGTACTGGATAATTATGGGTAGAGCCAAAGAGTGTGAACTGTACAAGTTAACAATAACATTGATTAAATGAAAGAAGGGCTCCGGTGTATAGAGAGGACCTCACCGTTTAAGAAGTAACCATAGAAACGATGGAACCCACTATATCCATTTATATTTACTACTTTTATGTGTTTTTGATACCTAATATCAATACAATTTTTTCTAGGCATTTCACCTAGAAAAAAAAAAAAAAAAATCGTGGTCGGGAAGGTTATAGTAGCAAAAGCCATTGGAATTCAAATTTTATACATTGGAAGAATCCGTTTTGTTATTAATAGACTAGGATACGGGAAGGGAATAACTGAAAGAAAGGAAATCTATTAGTTATTCATCAAAGTTTCATTTATTCAATGACCAGAATTAAACGAGGGTATATAGCTCGAAGACGTAGAACAAAAATTCGTTTATTTGCATCAACCTTTCGAGGGGCTCATTCAAGACTTACTCGTACTATTACTCAACAGAAAATAAGAGCTTTGGTTTCGGCTCATCGGGATAGAGGTAGACAAAAGAGAGATTTTCGTCGGTTGTGGATCACTCGGATAAATGCAGTAATTCGCGAGAATAAAGTATACTTCAGTTATAGTAAATTTATACACAATCTGTACAAGAGACAGTTACTTCTTAATCGTAAAATACTTGCACAAATAGCTATATTAAATAAGAGTTGTCTTTATATGATTTCCAATGAGATCATAAAATAAAGAGATTGGAAGGAATCCGTTGGAATAGTTTAAATGGAGTTCCCTGGAGAATGAACTCTGGGAAGGTAGAGTAGAAATTAGTATGATAAAATATGATAAAGTCATCAAAATGAAGAAAGACGTTAAATAAAAAATATTTATTCCTCTTCTCCCATTTTTTTTCTTACGACAGGACATTTCGATTTTACGATTTTTCGAACAAAAAAAAAAACGTCAATCCGCATTTGAGTTTGGATTGGAATTTTATTTTGATTCAATTCAATTGAAGAGTCAACCTATTTTTTTTCTGGTTCTAAGACCAGCAGCTCTAGCGGTTGACTCGCTTCTTTCAAATTGTTTCTCATTATTAAGAAAAGGTAACGGAGATAAAATACGAGCTTGTTTTATAGCAATAGTAATTAATCGTTGTTGTTTTAAGGTCAATCTATTCACCCGTCTAGATAATATTTTTCCTTGTTCGCTAATAAATCGACTAATTAAACTCATGTTTCTATAATCAATTCGATCCCCCGATTGGATCGGAGGCAAACGCCTACGAAAAGATCGCTTAGATTTAAGAAAGATTCGCTTGGATTTATCCATGGTTTGTTTATTCCTTATCCTGAAAATCCCAATCCTATTTCTTAATTCTACATCATCTTTGATCCGATCGAAATAGGATTTGGTTTGTTTATATTTATTTGTTTCTATTTAAATAAATAAAAAAAAAAATTTAAATAAATTATATATATATATTGTTATATATAATATGTAATTTTTCATCTTCCTTGGAAGACTGACACACGAGCGATCGGTTCGATCTATTTCTTTATCTCCCCATGAATCGTATGTTTGTAACAACAGGGACAGAATTTTCTCAATTCCAATCGACTAGGCGTATTGTGTCGATTCTTTTGAGTAATATATCTGGAAATGCCCATTGATTCCTTATTAACACGATTTCGAACACAACTGGTACATTCCAAAATAACCGTTACTCGGACATCTTTACCCTTAGCCATGAACCTCCTTTGGTTTTTGATTCACTCAATTCTTTAATTTTCCGACCCGAAGCAAGGAAGAAGAAAGGACACAAAAATAGAAGCAGGTAACTCGAAATCAAATTATGAAAGAAATATTTTGTTGCAATCAATATAGTAATAAATAATAAGTAATATAATGATTTCTAACTAGATTTATAATTTTTAATTGCCGTACAGTATTTCATTTTCAGTTAAGTATCTTGTATGATATTGTTGCCCCAACCACCGCATTTCCGTTCTATTATTAATTTAATTTGAGCCTGAGCCCGAGTTCATAGTTTCACTGAGGGTGAAACCGCTTTTTCTTTGTTTTTTTTTTTTAGAAAGAATAAGTAAAAAAAGAAAAAACAAAGAAAAAAAGAAGGGAGGGGTAGGGATTAGTTACAGATATTTGATTGTATCTCTAATCTTCTTCCCCCTTCCCATATCAATAGCTAGAATGAAAAAAAGGGGAATATCAACGCATCCGGAAAAAAACGATTGATCTCTATCAATAAACCTGCTAAAGCCCCGAACCATAGAGTACTTACTACCGGTGCCACGGAGAGATATGTTTTTAGATCTCGCATTTTAAAAACTCCTCTTTCTGTATTCGTTATTGTAATTTTATTGTAATTTGTAATACCTAATGGTAATACATATATGACCGGATGTGTATATGTAGTTAATGACTTACCACTTGTACGCGGAGTTCCTAATTCAAATTGAAATGTACAAAATAGATATTTATTTAAAGAAAAAAATACGTCCATTTCCGCCTTAAATTCCTAAAAAATATTAATTTTTTGTGGTAGATTTCATATTTATTTCATACTTTATATAAGTCTTTTACCATATTATATGTTTGTTATATGATATATGAGACCAAAAGGAAGAAGGAAGAAATGATAAGATAGTTTGTGTATATCAATGTAGGAAATAAAGATGTGGAAAACAAGGCAGGGATTCTCTACAATGACACTGTAGACCAATTGAAAGGGATGTAGCGCAGTTTGGTAGCGCGTTTGTTTTGGGTACAAAATGTCACGGGTTCAAATCCTGTCATCCCTACCTATTACTTATCTTCTGAGCAGTAACGAGGGAT